TACGTGAACATAATTTCTTTCCAAAAGAGAGGAAATAAAGGTTCATTCCACAAAACAAAAAAGTATTTTTTACGAGGTACAAACAAAAAGACCTATGTATTTGATTTGTTCCGAACTCGACCATAGATCAATTCCCTTTTATTTGTTGGAAATGTATTTACTGCATCCCAATTCTGAGCTTCATGTTACTCTTTCCAAGCGACATGTCAGGTCTGGGGCATCCCAATTGAATTGACTGGGATGACAGTTTATCCTTCTTAATCTGTCAAATTAAACTTTCGATCAAATCACACATCGCAGTATACTAAGCCCTCTAATTCTTTAAGAGGTTTATCTAAAATATTCGCAATATAACTAGGAAGACGTTTTAAATACCACACATGGGTTACCGGGCATGCGAGTTTTATACAGCCCATTCGATACCTTCGTATCCGAGAATCAACAAATTCGACTCCGCATTGTTCACAAAATTTTTGTTCTTCTTTTTCATCTCCAATTACTCGATAATTTCCACAAGCGCAAATTCCACTTTTGATAGGCCCAAAAATTCTTTCACAAAATAATCCCTCTTTTTCTGGTTTATTAGTTTTATAAAGAAAGGTATAGGGTTTTTTTACCTCTCCAACGATCTCGCCATTCGGCAGGATTTTGGTGGCCCAAGCACTTATTTGTTGGGGAGAAACCGATCCAATTTGCAGCTGTTGATGTTTATATCGATCGATCATAGAAGAAAAATTGTTATTCATTCTGATTAGATTAAGCTTCCCTTTTATTCACCTGGAAGTTCTTCTCAGATACAAGGAAATGGGTCAGTTCCAGAGCTAAAGATCGTAGTTCTCGAACGAGCAATCTAAAAGATTCTGGCGCATTTTTGGGATTAGGTATTGTTCCTCCAACGATCGTAGTACCTAGTACTTCCTGGCGGGCTCTAATATGATCCGATTTATAAGTAAGCATCTCTTGTAAAATATGAGCAACCCCAAATCCTTCTAGAGCCCAAACCTCCATTTCTCCTACTCGCTGCCCCCCCTGTTTGGCTCTTCCCCTAAGGGGTTGTTGTGTAACAAGCGCATAATGTCCGCTGGAACGCCCATGGATTTTATCGTCAACTTGATGAATTAATTTCAATATATAAGGCTTCCCTATTAGGACAGGATGCTCAAAAGTATTCCCTGTCCTTCCATCAAATATTCTGCTTTTTCCTGGATATTCGGGCTCAAACGCCCAGGGATTCGCTGTTTGTTTACTGGCTTCATATAATTCAGAAAAGACTATTTTTCTGGAGGCTTCTTGTTCATATCTCTCATCAAAAGGTGCTATTCTATAATGTCTATCTAGCAGACTCCCTGCTAGCCCGAGTGAACATTCAAATATCTGTCCCACATTCATTCGTGAAGGTACTCCTAATGGGTTGAAGACCAGATCAACGGATCTTCCATCTTGTAAATAAGGCATATCTTGTCTAGGCAAAATTTTTGAAATGATACCTTTATTTCCGTGTCTTCCAGCTACTTTATCGCCCACTTTGATTTCACGTTTCTGTAAAATATATACCCGAATCTTTTCAGGATTATAACCGTAACCCCCCTTCTTCTGGATCCACCTCACATCAATAACCCGACCTCTACCGCCTATAGGGACTTTGAGACAAGTTTCTTTTGAAGCAGATACCTGAATACCAAGTATGGCTCGTAACAATCTATCTTCCGGTGCATAGGACGATTCTTTCACCACTTGGGGTGTTAATTTACCTACTAAAACATCACCCGGCTCTACCCAAGATCCCTGCAGCACAATTCCATTTTTGTCCAAATTGCGAATTAAATGGGCTTCTAAATGTGGTATTTCATTAGTGACTTTTTCTGGGCCTTGGGTTGTCACATGAGTTTGAATTTCATATTTCCTTATGTGAAAAGAAGTAAAAATATCTTCATATACCAAACATTCGCTAATGAGCACTGCATCCTCATAATTGTAACCCTCCCACGGCATATAAGCTACCAATACGCTTTTCCCCAGAGCAAGTTCGCCCTCAACCGTAGCAGCACCGTCCGCTAAAATTTGTCCCTTTTTAATAAATTGACCCCGCCGAACCTGGGGTTGTTGATACATACAAGTATTTTTGTTGGAACGTTGATACATAACTAATGGAATGCTTATAGTCTTTCCATCACCCGATACGAGGATCTTTTCAGTATCAGTATAAATGACCCTTCCCTCCCGTTCGGCTATAGCAAGAGACCCTGAATCTAGAGCTGCTTGGCGTTCCACCCCTGTTCCAACAATGCATTTCTCGGACCAAGCAAGGGGAACTGCTTGACGTTGCATATTCGAACTCATTAACGCTCGATTCGCATCATTATGTTCGATAAAAGGAATGAGGGAAGTTCCGATAGAAAAATATTGGAAAGGAAAAATACTTCGAAGATTAACTTGTTCCCATGCAATAGTAAGGAATTCCTGACGAAATCGAGCTGGAACAACCAGGTCTTCTTGAATATCCTGATTCAAGGCCAAAGAATTTCCTGCCGCTACCATATAGTATTCATCCCTACCCGGTGATAAATGTAGCACCCGTACTCCTGTTAACCTATCGGAAATTTTAAAAAACGGGCTTTCTAAAGATCCCCAATTACCAATCCTCACATGAATTGCTAAGGATCCAATAAGTCCAACATTTATTCCTTCAGATGTGTCAATTGGGCAAATACGCCCATAGTGGCTAGGGTGGATATCTCGTATCCGAAAACTAGCAGTGCGTCCGGTGAGGCCCCCGGGGCCCAAAGAACTAACTTTTCTTGCATGAACTATTTGTGTCAATGGATTAGTTCGATCCAAAACTTGAGATAATGGATGTAACCCGAAAAAGGACTCGTAAGTAGTTGTTAAGAGAGTTGAAGTTACCAAATTCTGAGGAGTGGGTATCTTTTTATGATGAATTGCTCCACATATAGTCCCTTGAACCGCATTTTCTAAACGAACTAGAGCCAAGCCGAATTTATCTTGTAAAAGATCCGCTACAGACCGAATGCGCTTATTCTGCAAATGATTCATATCGTCAAGTGTACCCATTCCAAATTTAAGTCCAATCAAAAGATCGGTGGCTTCCAATATATCTCGTGGTAACAAAAATGTATTGTTCTGGGGTATATCAAGATGAAGTCTTCGGTTCATATTTCGTCGACCGATCCTTCCTAATTCACATCTTTGTTGAAAAAATTTATTTTGTAATTCCTTACATAAGGATTCAGAAAATAATGGATCCCCGCCTACGCAAGCAAATTTTTTATAAAACTCCAAAATGGCGTTTTCTTTTGACCCAATTTTTTTTTTCTCCTTATCACGCAGAAAAGATAACAAAATTTCAGGATAGCAGACATTCTCTATAATTTCTCTGAGATTCGACCCCATAGCTGATGATAGAACTAAAATAGATATTTTTTGTTTCCTACTTACACGAGCCCATATCCTTGCTTTTCTATCAATTTCTAATTCTGATCTTCCTCCCCAATCTGATATTATTGTGCCGGTATAGACCGAAATTCCGTTCTGGTCCAATTCTGAACGGTAATAAATGCCAGGGCTTTGCAATATTTGATTGATCACAATTCTATAGATTCCATTTACTATAGAAGTTCCCAGGGAATTCATTATAGGAATACTTCCAATAAAAATTTTTTGTTCTTGCATATCCTTACTTGCTTTCCTAATTAATCCCGCCGATACATATAATTCAGAAGAATATGTGAGTGAATCATACACAGCATCTCTTTCCTTTATCAAAGGTTCTACCAATTGATACGTTTCCGCAAATAATTGAAATTCAATTTCTTGATCTATATCTTCAATTTTTTGAAACTTATAAAGTTCTTCCGTCAAACCTTGATCAATGAACCTACAAAATCCTTCAAATTGTATCTGATTCAATCCCGGTATTGTAGTAATTCCCCCTTTTCCATCTTCAAGCATTTTTTTTTTTTGAATTCCCTTTTATAAAAAACCCCGCCCTTGATTTCTTATTCATCTAATGAAATAGATGATCTATCAAAGATGAAATTTCTATTCTTTTTACCAAATCACATGAAATTGTACCGAACTCCATATCTGAACTCTATGAAATCTGTATGAATATGAATGGGGGAATCCAGAGAATTTTCTACTTAAATATTCCAGTTTGCACCAAATACAAATGAAAATCAATTTCTAAAGCATTCCTAGAAACACAATTATGCCGCTTAGACGTATTAAATAATTCAGTATTAGTGAATAGAATCACAACACAAAAACGATCCTGATGATAATGCAGATTCCAGTTTGCTTGAATATCAGAAAACAAAATGGATTCAGCATTGGATTTTATCTTTTCGCTGAGATAATGAGATAAATAAGAATTAGATACCATATATATCACATATATATATATAATTAAAATAATTTAATAGAATTCAAATTCAAAATTGAAAAGATTCTAATTAATGGATTTCTTTGTTCAAATAAGGATTCGCAGAGAATAGAGATAATAATCTATTTTTACGAAATTTTGTTTTTTAATATAACCAAATTGTGAAGTGGATAAGAACAGTAGGTTCTATTTAGTTATATTTTTTTGATAACTTTGTGTGAAACTATCTAACTATGCTAAAGTATTCGCAAAATGAAAAATGCATCCAGTATGAAAATTTTCTGATATCTTACAACCCTTTCTAGGCAACAGCTATAAAGAATATATAGCCGGGCAAAAATGTCTGTTTGTTCCAGGGTTACAGATTTACATATACTCTGAATTTTTGTTATAATTTAAAATTGAAGAGGTTAAAAAATGATTCTTTCTCAATTTGTATTTTTTATACCATATAGGAAAACACTATTTTGATTTGTTTTGGATTCTATGATTCAAATAAAAGAACCTTTCGTACATTCGCAGTCATATTGATATGATATTCTTGATATTGTGATATTGTTAATGCTTCCAATTTTCATAAATTTGTTATTTTGAGATACCATACAAGAAATCGAAAGAATGGATCGAATCCAATCAAAAAAAGGGGGAGAGGGGAGTTCTGTTAGGAAAAATGAAGGAAAATAGAGCAATTACAATAAAATAAAATAAAAACTAAGAAAATTAATAAAATCAAAGTAGTTCCTAAATTTTTTGTATCATTTTGGCGACATGGCCGAGTGGTAAGGCGGAGGACTGCAAATCCTTTTTTCCCCTGTTCAAATCCGGGTGTCGCCTGATCAAAAAAACTCGAAATATCTTATTTCTGATTGATATGATAGAAGAAAAAATTCCCAAGCAGAAGCAGAAAAACGGACTATCGGCCGTTTCTTGATACTTGTTTGATTCTAAATTTTAGGTTTTTCTCAAAACTAAAAAATGGACGGACAATCTACCTGCATATCTCTTTTAGGTCAAATAAAGATTTGAATGATAGCACCTCTACTACTCATTTATTTAATTACTCATTTATTTAATTACTAAGTGTTCAATTTTAGTACTTATGTATTGGCCTAAGAAATCTAATTCGAATTGAACTCATAGTTCTGGAAAAGACAGAAGGAAGAGACTTTATCACTCACGAGAATCGCTCCCTGCTCAAGCAGCCAATCAATATTTGATTGGATAGATATGGATGGATAATGAGATTTCCCTTTTGATTTTTAGAGAAATAGAGAAAGGGGGAATATTTTAAGAAATCCCAAGTCAAGAATCTCCTATATCCCGCGGGTTCACATAGAGAATCAAATTATGTGCGGAGTACGGATTCGATCAAATGGGACCGAGCAATATGTAGTCTATTTCTTTCTAGATTTTTTTATAGATTTTATGCTTTTTTATTTGAACTCTGCGCGAGGGATTCCACTATTCTTGTTAGTGTATTATAATGAGTGAGTAAATTTTGAACAATTATTTCATCGTTATAGAGATAGGGGACATAATGAACATGGATATAGTAAGTCTCGCTTGGGCTGCTTTAATGATAGTCTTTACTTTTTCCCTTTCACTAGTAGTGTGGGGAAGAAGTGGACTCTAGGGGTTCTACTAAAATTTAGTTTAACACAACTATATCAATTTTGTTAGAGAGGGTTCTGCAACATGGTTTGAACTATTTCAACTACTTTCTCCAAATTCCATGGGGATCCCATGGAGTAAGGAGTAATCTTTCTTATAATTATAATAATTCTACTCTCTTCCATCAAACAGAGATTTACATGTTTGTATTTCGAAATATAAAATAGTTTTGAAAGTATTTTCATTTTATTGTACAGTTTACGAACGAAAAGAACCCTAATAGCTAATAGCTAAGGCTAATCGCTAATAGATAGTGTGGGTTAAAAAAGCTTTATCTATTTATTTCTTAGCATACTTTCTTTATTAATTTCTTACCATACTATCTATTAGGATTCAAGCCTGTTCATTTCATTTACATTGAATGAAGGCGAAAAAATTGTTTGATGAAATTTGAATTTTTTATTCATTTGTGATTCTGAGTTTCAGAAGGCAAGTTTCATTCCAATTCATTAATCATTTGGCTGTTTTTACGTAAATGATAAGGAGAAAGGCGGTAGGAACTAGAATCAATAGGGCAGTAGCAATAAATGCAAGAATATTGACTTCCATAATCTCGTTGTTTTGTACTTCACAATAACTTGGGATTTAATCCCATAGAGATAATAAAGTTTTTGCTTCTACATTTATTTTGCTTATTAAAAATTCCTTTCATTTTGATCTCTTTCTTTTATTTTTTTATTTCAAATCTACACAGTATTTATTGTATAATCATCTGATGAAGTATCAACAAAGCGCCCTTCCATTAGGAATCTAAATAGATTTACAAACCTAAACAAAAAAGAAACTCCTTTCTTTTGAGGTTATTTTTTGTTTTTTTTTACAAAAGACATATGATAAGAAACAAGAGGCCTTATGAAACAAACCTTTATTCAAATACCTACTCTAGGGGGGAATTCCTTGTTTCGTCGATGGCACCTTAAAAAAGGAAAGCAAAAGCGATCCCCCTTTCCTTTTACAATTGAATTATGCCCGACCACAGAACTGGGTTAATTTATTTATTGGATCCGTCGGGACTGACGGGGCTCGAACCCGCAGCTTCCGCCTTGACAGGGCGGTGCTCTGACCAATTGAACTACAATCCCAACCCCAGGTAAATATGGGATCCAGCCGAAATTTTTATTGGTTTTATCTGTGTATCAGGTTTTTCTGAAGGAAAAGGGGGTTCTCTTAGTCGATTGGCGAATTCTTGGGGCCGAGCTGGATTTGAACCAGCGTAGGCATATTGCCAACGAATTTACAGTCCGTCCCCATTAACCACTCGGGCATCGACCCAGGAATAGGAAGAATAAAATTCCCACTGAATCGGCAATCAATCCATGATAAACTTCCTTTCATAGTACCCTACCCCCAGGGGAATTCGAATCCCCGCTGCCTCCTTGAAAGAGAGATGTCCTGAACCACTAGACGATGGGGGCCTGCGTGTCCAA